CTGCTTTTCTATGTTCTATAGACTTGTATGTAACTATTGAGAGTCGAGATATTATACATAGTGTGAATATTCCACCAAAAAGTTTGATTTTAGTTCAAAATGATCAATATGTAGAATCTGAACAAGTGATTGCCGAGATTCGTGCCGGAACGTCTACTTTTCATTTTAAAGAGAGGGTTCGAAAACATATTTATTCTGAATCAGAGGGAGAAATGCACTGGAGTACTGATGTCTACCACGCACCTGAATATACATATAGTAATGTTCATCTATTACCAAAAACAAGTCATTTATGGATATTAGCGGGGGGTCCGTGCAGATCCAGTATAGTGTCTTTTTCGCTTCACAAGGATCAAGATCAAATGAATGTTCATTCTTTTTCTGTCGACGAAAGAAATAGCTCTGGCCTCTCAATCACTAAGGATCGAGTAAGACATAAATTGTTGGATCCTTCTGGTACTCGTAAAAAAGATAGGGAAATTCTTGATTATTCAAGACTTGATCGAATTATATCCAATGGTCATTGGAATTTCATATACCCTTCGATTCTCCAAGAGAATTCTGATTTCTTGGCGAAAAGACGAAGAAATAGATTTATCATCCCATTACAATACGATCAAGAACGAGAGAAAGAATTAATACCCTCTTTTGGTATTTCGATTGAAATACCCATAAATGGTATTTTACGTAGAAATAGTATTCTTGCTTATTTTGATGATCCACGATACAGAAGAAAGAGTTCGGGAATTACTAAATATGGGACCGCGGAGGTGGATTCAATAGTAAAAAAAGAAGATTTGATTGAGTATCGAGGAGCAAAAGAATTTAGTCCAAAATACCAAATGAAAGTGGATCGGTTTTTTTTTATTCCCGAAGAGGTGCATATCTTACCCGGATCTTCGTCTATAATGGTCCGGAACAATAGTATCATTGGAGTAGATACACAACTCGCTTTAAATACAAATACAAGAAGCCGAGTAGGTGGATTAGTCCGAGTGGAGAGAAAAAAAAAAAGTATTGAACTCAAAATCTTTTCTGGAGATATTTATTTTCCCGGAGAGACAGATAAGATATCCAGACACAGTGGCATTTTGATACCACCAGGAACAGAAAAAAAAAATGCTAAGGAATCAAAAACAAAATCGAAAAATTGGATCTATGTCCAACGGATCACACCTATCAAAAAAAAGTATTTTGTTTTGGTTCGACCCGTAGTCACATATGAAATAGCTGATGGGATAAATTTAGCAAAACTTTTCCCTCAAGATCTCTTGCAGGAAAAAGAAAATGTCCAGCTTAGAGTTGTCAATTATATCCTTTATGGAAATGGAAAGTCAATTCGAGGAATTTATCACACAAGTATTCAATTAGTTCGGACTTGCTTAGTATTGAATTGGGACCAAGAAAAAAACGGTTCTATGGAAGAGGTTCATGCTTCCTTTGTTGAAGTAAGGGCAAATGATCTGATTCGTGATTTCATAAGAATTGAATTAGTCAAGTCTACTATTTCCTATACCGGAAAAAGGTATGATACGGCAGGTTCGGGATTGATTCCTGATAATGGATTAGATCGCACCAAAGTGAAGATTCCATTAGTTACCCAGCATCAAGGAACTATTGGTACGTTGTTGAATCGAAATAAGGAAGGCCAATCTTTGAGAATTTTGTCATCATTCAATTGTTTTCGAGTTGGTCCATTCAACGGTTCGAAATATAACAATGTGGCAAAAGAATCGAATCCCATAACTCCAATTAGGGGTTTGTTGGGCCCCTTAGGTACAATAGTACCTAAAATAGTGAACTTTTATTCATCTTACCATTTAATAACTCATAATCAGATCTTGTTAAACAAATATTGGCTACTTGACAATTTTAAACAGACTTTCCAAGTACTTGAAGTACTTAAATACTGTTTAATAGATGAAAATAGGAGGATTTATAATCCCAGTCCATGCAATAACATCATTTTGAATCCATCCCATTTGAATTGGTGCTTTCTACATTACAATTATTGTGAAGAGACATCCACAATAATTAGCATTGGACAATTTATTTGTGAAAATATATGTCTATTTAAATATGGACCACACATAAAAAAATCTGGTCAAATTTTAATTGTTCATGTTGACTCTTTAATTATAAGATCAGCTAAGCCTTATTTGGCCACTCCAGGAGCGACTGTTCATGGACATTATGGAGAAACCCTTTCTGAAGGAGATACATTAGTTACATTTATATATGAAAAATCCCGATCTGGTGACATAACGCAAGGTCTTCCAAAAGTGGAACAAATCTTAGAAGTGCGCTCAATTGGTTCAATATCGATGAACCTTGAAAGGAGAGTTGAAGGTTGGAACGAGCGTATACCAAGAGTTCTTGGAATTCCTTGGGGATTCTTAATTGGAGCTGAGTTAACCATAGCCCAAAGTCGTATCTCTTTGGTTAATAAGATCCAAAAGGTTTATCGATCCCAGGGGGTACAGATCCATAATAGACATATAGAGATTATTGTACGGCAAGTAACATCAAAAGTGTTGGTTTCAGAAGATGGAATGTCTAATGTTTTTTTACCTGGAGAACTAATCGGATTGTTGCGAGCGGAACGAGCAGGGCGTGCTTTAGACGAAGCAATCTGTTATCGTGCAATTTTATTGGGAATAACGAGGGCATCTCTGAATACTCAAAGTTTCATATCCGAAGCAAGTTTTCAAGAAACTGCTAGAGTTTTGGCAAAAGCTGCTCTACGGGGTCGTATTGATTGGTTGAAGGGTCTGAAAGAAAATGTTGTTTTGGGGGGGATTATCCCTGTCGGTACTGGATTCAAAAAATTAGTGCACCGTTCAAGGCAAGACATTCATTTGGAAATCAAAAAGAAAAATCTATTCGAGTTGGAAATGAGAGATATTTTGTTACACCATAGAGAATTTTTTTGTTCTTGCGCCCCAAGCAATTTCTATGACACACCAGAAAAATCATTTAAGCGAATTCATAATTCTTAAGGAGATATTTTTCTTTTTACTTTACTAGTTATTGATTGGGTACTAAAAAAAATGAATGGTTTGGGCTGTGTATCAACGGTCAATCCCGGCAGAAGGTTCCGTAGGAACAATTATTTATTTGTTAAAAAAAAAAAAAGAAAGCGTGGGAAAGATGACAAGAAGATATTGGAACATCCATTTGGAAGAGATGATGGAAGCAGGAGTTCATTTTGGTCATGGTACTAAGAAATGGAATCCTAGAATGGCCCCTTACATCTCTGCAAAGCGTAAAGGTATTCATATTATAAATCTCACTAGAACTGCTCGTTTTTTATCGGAAGCCTGCGATTTAGTTTTTGATGCAGCAAGTCGAGGAAAAAACTTCTTAATTGTTGGTACCAAAAATAAAGCAGCGGATTTAGTAGCATCAGCTGCAATAAGGGCTCGATGTCATTATGTTAATAGAAAATGGCTCGGCGGTATGTTAACGAATTGGTCCACTACGGAAACGAGACTTCATAAGTTCAGAGACTTAAGAGCAGAACAAAAGATGGGGAAACTCAACCGTCTCTCTAAAAGAGATGCAGCAATGTTGAAGAGAAAATTATCTACTTTGCAAACATATCTGGGCGGGATCAAATATATGACTGAATTGCCCGATATTGTAATAATCGTTGATCAGCAAGAAGAATATACAGCTCTTCGAGAATGTGTCATTTTGGGAATTCCGACGATTTGTTTAATCGATACAAATTGTGACCCAGATTTCGCAGATATTTCGATTCCAGCCAACGATGACGCTATAGCTTCAATCCGATTGATTCTTAACAAATTGGTATCCGCAATTTGTGAGGGCCGTTCCAGCTATATAAGAAGTCGTTGATTATGTTATGATTAAGAATAATAATAATAAGATTAGTTAATTATTTTTATTTATTGGATCGGTTACTATTCTTGTCTTTTATTTTTAAAAAGAGATAAAATGGGATATTGATATTATGTTATGTGATTTCTTGGTATCCTAACTATATGATTAATGATGAAAGTAGATGAGTCGAGAAAGAGATGGTTGAATCAAAATAATTCTTTTTTTCAGTTCGATTTCTGTCAGAGGACAATATGAATGTTATACCATGTTCCATTAAAACACTCAAAGGGTTATACGATATATCAGGTGTAGAAGTAGGCCAACATTTATATTGGCAAATAGGAGGTTTACAAATTCATGCCCAAGTACTTATCACTTCTTGGGTCGTAATTGCTATCTTATTAGGTTCAGTCATCATATCCGTTCGGAATCCACAAACCATTCCGACCGACGGTCAGAATTTCTTCGAATATGTCCTTGAATTTATTCGAGACTTGAGCAAAACTCAGATTGGAGAAGAATATGGCCCTTGGGTTCCCTTTATTGGAACTATGTTCCTATTTATTTTTGTTTCGAATTGGTCAGGTGCCCTTTTACCTTGGAAAATCATACAGTTACCTCATGGGGAGCTAGCCGCCCCCACAAATGATATAAATACTACTGTTGCTTTAGCTTTACTCACGTCAGTAGCATATTTTTATGCGGGTCTTACAAAAAAAGGATTGGGTTATTTCGGAAAATACATTCAACCAACTCCAATACTTTTACCAATTAACATCCTAGAAGATTTCACAAAACCTTTATCTCTTAGTTTTCGACTTTTCGGGAATATATTAGCTGATGAATTAGTAGTTGTTGTTCTTGTTTCTTTAGTACCTTTAGTAGTTCCTATACCTGTCATGTTTCTTGGATTATTTACAAGCGGTATTCAAGCTCTTATTTTTGCAACTTTAGCCGCGGCTTATATAGGGGAATCCATGGAGGGTCATCATTGATTAGTTTTCGAAATAGTCTTTATTTTTAAGCTTATCCCGATTGAGGCAATGCATAGTTCAAGATTGGTTCTTAGTTGAGGAACATAATAGATATAAATACATATATATATTACGACTAGAGTTGTAGGAGGAAAGATAGACGATATTACGAAATGGCGGATGAGTTAGTGGGGGTCACCACTAGATATATGGAATGTTTATAAGGCCAGCCACAGTCCCTGTATATTTTTCGAAGAATTCTTCTAGAATCCGATTCAATATAAAAATAAAATGCAGGCGGTTTACGTTATGAAAGAAACAAATGTATATGTGACATTAGATATATACTAGTTATATAGGGGTTATCTCTATCTATATTTCTATATTAATTTCATTATTTTTTTTATTTTATTCGAAGTTTTAGTTACTTCGACTCAATAGATTTTTGTGATCAAATAAGTAATAATTCATTGGTTGATTGTATCATTAACCATTTTTTTTTGGTGCGAGGAACCTATCATCATGAATCCACTGATTTCTGCCGCTTCCGTTATTGCTGCTGGATTGGCCGTAGGGCTTGCTTCTATTGGACCTGGAGTTGGTCAAGGTACTGCTGCAGGCCAAGCCGTAGAAGGTATTGCGAGACAACCAGAAGCAGAAGGAAAAATACGAGGTACTTTATTACTTAGTCTAGCTTTTATGGAAGCTTTAACAATTTATGGACTGGTCGTGGCATTAGCGCTTTTATTTGCGAATCCTTTTGTTTAATTTAATCCTAGAATGAAAATGTAAAAAAGTACGTTACCTACTTTTTTCTTATTTTATTAACTCGTTGCCATTTGCTTCTGTGAATTATATCAATACTTTATTCCCACAATTATGTATTTGTTGCTACAATACCCCGGGAAGGAGTGATTTGAGGATGAGGAATTTGTGGATTCACTCGCTTTCTTCCTTCCCGTCCTTAGTTTAGTACGATGGAATTTGGATTTTTCTTTTAGGAAGTGTTTGAACAAAGGAGATATTTTTCAATTGATATGAGACCCAGGACCTAACTTAATAAGTATCTTATCGGATACTTAAAAAAAAATAAGAAATTTTGTAATTCTCAATCTCAAATTCAATAAATAGATTTAATCTACTCCCATTAACATTAAAAAAAAAACGGGAAATTAAGAAAAAGAAATCGATAAAAAAAAGGGCGAGTCAAGTGATACAAAAAGAACTCTGTTCTTTCTTAGTCCTATCTATAAGAGGAGAGCATATGAAAAATGTAACCGATTCTTTCGTTTCCTTAGGCCACTGGCCATCCGCCGGGAGTTTCGGGTTTAATACCGATATTTTAGCAACAAATCCAATAAATCTAAGTGTAGTGCTTGGTGTATTGATTTTTTTTGGAAAGGGAGTGTGTGCGAGTTGTATATTTCACGAATAGGTTGGATCTAACCGACTGCACTTTATTTATGTTATTCTATATTTTTATAGGATAAATAGGAAAAAAGTGCATAATCTCGACGAATTCCTTCTGAGTAAATTCATAAATCATATGTAAGAACCATAGCATTTCGTTATTCATTGGTAAGTTAACTTTGATTCTCTATCAACCAACCAATAATGTGAGACCATTAACATGGTTAAAGCTAAACTGTTTGAAGTCCGGGCACAACATGGTACTCTTTCTACCACTACGTTAATAACGAAATGGTTTAAAAAAGAATAGTTGATAATTTTTTCGATATAGAACACTCATATCGATAAAATGATTTGAACCATTTACTAGAATAAATAAAGGGCGCCTTGCCCTTTATTATATTATCCAATGCCGAATCGGCAACCTATGTTATGTATAAAAAGGGGGAATTTTTGGATTTGAATAAAAAAGGAAATCAAAATAAAATTGAAATTTTCTATATTTCTATAATATAGAAATATCTATTTTCAATGAAATAAAGAACAAATAAAGAAACAACTTTGCTGACAATTATAGATTTTTTGTCTGGTCGGAAGAGTCCTCCTAATATTCTGTTCTTGTATCGGTTTTGATATGTTTGAATACAAACAGAAATAGAGAGGATAGGCTCATTATATTAAAAAAAGATACGGGAATGTCCATAAAATAAAAAATGGAGCGTGAGAGCCAAATGAATCGAAAGATTCATGTTTGGTTCGGGAAGAGATCATGGAAGTTGTGAAATTAATGGTAAGATAATCTACTTTCATTAAATGATTTATTAGATAATCGAAAACAGAGGATTTTGAGTACTATTCGAAATTCGGAAGAATTACGTAGAGGGGCCATTGAACAGCTCGAAAGAGCCCGGGCTCGTTTACGGAAAGTAGAAATGGAAGCAGATGAGTATCGAATGAACGGATACTCTGAGATAGAACGAGAAAAAGCCAATTTGATTAATGCTACTTCTTCTAGTTTGGAACAATTAGAAAATTACAAAAATGAAACCCTTCATTTTGAACAACAAAGAGCAATTAATCAGGTCCGACAACAAGTTTTCCAACAAGCCTTACAGGGAGCTCTAGGAACTCTGAATAGTTGTTTAAATAGCGAGTTACATTTCCGTACCATCAGTGCTAATATTGGAATCCTCGGGGCCATGGAAGAAATAACTGATTAGCCCTTCTACTTCTACTTTTACTTGAGTTTAGAATTTAGGTATTATTTTTT